TTGGTCATTGAGATTCATGGATTTTTCAGATTAATATTTAGGGATAGATCTTACCTTTCTTTTTATCTCCTCAAACAAATCGAAATGATTGAAGTTCTTCTATTTGGAATCGTCTTAGGTCTAATTCCTATTACTTTAGCAGGATTATTTGTAACTGCATATTTACAATACAGACGCGGTGATCAGTTGGACCTTTGATTGAATAACATTTTTTTTGATTGACCTCCTCCTTGCAGGAGGTCAAATTCAAGTTGCAATTCAACTGTGTTTTGTTAAGTTTTTTTATTGTGATTCGAAATAACATAATAACATAAAGGGAATCACGCTCTGTAGGATTTGAACCTACGACATCGGGTTTTGGAGACCCGCGTTCTACCGAACTGAACTAAGAGCGCTTTTTTATGACAGGAGATACGATTGTAAAGAAAAGGATTTTCTCATTTTTGTACCCCCAATGCGTCTTGTATACATTGGTATGCAAAAATGAAAGATTATGTCCAATTTTATTTAATTGATCTCACTCAGATCCCAGTCAATTAATCCCTTGTTACCGCCCATAGGAGAAGTAATAGGTAGGGATGACAGGATTTGAACCCGTGACATTTTGTACCCAAAACAAACGCGCTACCAAGCTGCGCTACATCCCTTTTCCAAAATTTTTGTACAGTGTCATTGTACAAAATCCATGTCTTGTTTTCCACATCGTTATTTTTTCCTCGATTCATATACAATTTTCTTGTCATTTCTTCTTTTTGGTTTCATATAATAAAAGAATTATATACATCTGAAACCTAACGTATAAAAAAGATGACTATTTTGCTTAGGAAGAAGAGGGTCTCTTTTTCTTTTTTAGGGACAGGGGTAGGAAAATCTTATCTACTGTTCATTGTACATATCCATTTTTGTTAGGAATTCCGTACAAAAAAATACAAATGATCTTGAACTACAGCATCTGACCATATATGTATTACAATAAAGAAGGAGGATTTTCAATGCGAGATATAAAAACATATCTTTCCACAGCGCCTGTGCTAACTACTCTATGGTTTGGGTCTTTAGCGGGTCTATTGATAGAAATTAATCGTTTATTCCCAGATGCTTTGTCATTCCCTTTTTTCTAGTTATTAATATTATATTAATATTATTAATATAATATGCGAAAAAAATGAAGAAAATTTGAGATACAATTCTACGTGACGTGACTAAAACTTAGTCCCCCTTTTTTTCAGTTCTTTAGGATAGGAAGGAAAGAGAAAGAAAAAGTATATTGAACCTCAGCAAAAATCCGGTGGATCTAAGATCCCATTTTGGAGAACAGAAATAGAAAGGGGGTCCAGTCTAAGGTAAAAAAAAAGCTCCACGAAATCATAGCATAAAAAAAAGATACTTAAATGAAATACTGGGATTAGGATAGGAATAATTGATAGTTAGAAAAAAATTGTATTACTTACATTATTACTATATATAGAATAATATTCTATTAATATTAATTAGAATTACAACAAAATATTTAGAAATGGAATTTCTAATTAGTAACTTCTATTGATATTGATTTTTTTTCTTTTTTGTTCTTTTCGTCTTCTTAGGTTCGGGTCGAAAACAGAAGAGTTAAGTTGATCAAACAAAAATGCAAAGGGGGTTCATGGCTAAGGGTAAAGATATCCGAGTTAGAGTTATTTTGGAATGTACCAGTTGTGTCCAAAATGGTGTCAATAAAGAATCGCCAGGCATTTCTAGATATATTACTCAAAAGAATCGGCACAATACACCCAGTCGATTAGACTTGAGAAAATTTTGTCGATATTGTCACAAGCATACGATTCATGGGGAAATAAAGAAATAAATCGAACGTGTGTTTGATCTTTCAAAGGGGCAGGAAAAGGAAGAACTTAACATATCTTAACATAAACATATATATATATATAATATACAAATAATATACAAATAAAAATATAGAATATACAAAAAAAACCTATTACCTATTTCGGTCGGATCTGAAATGAATAAAGAAATAGAATTTTAGAGATAAGGAATAAACCATGGATAAATCCAAGCAACCTTTTCGTATTCGTAAATCCAAGCAATCTTTTCGTAGGCGTTTTCCCCCAATTGAATCGGGGGATCGAATTGATTATAGAAACATGAGTTTAATTAGTCGATTTATTAGTGAACAAGGAAAAATATTATCTAGACGGGTGAATAGATTGACCTTGAAACAACAACGATTAATTACTATTGCTATAAAACAAGCTCGTATTTTATCTTTGTTACCTTTTCTTAATAATGAAAAACAGTTTGAGAGAGCCGAGTCAATCCCTAGAACTACCGGTCCTAGAACCAGAAATAAATAGATATACTCTTCCATTGATTCAAAACTTCAATCGGAATTCAAGCTCAGATTGATGTTTTGTTCGAAAAGCCTAAAATCCAGATTTTATTGTTGTGTTATAAGAAACAACAAATAGGGAAAGAATAAATCTTTTTTTTTTTTTTAAAAGATGTTCGTTCATTTCTATTACTTATCTTATCTTCATTTTTTTTATTCTATCTTCCCGGAGTACATTCTCCGGGGAATGCAATTCTGTTTCAATCATTCCTATATATTACTTTAGAATGTCTTTTATTTCATAATTTTATTGGAAATCATGTAAAGACAATTCTTATTTGATATAGCTATTTGCGCAAGTATTTTACGATTAAGAAGTAATTGCTTCTTGTACAGATTGTGTATTAATCTACTATAACTATAGAATACCCCTTTCTCACGAGCCGCTGCATTTATCCGAGCGATCCACAAACGACGAAAGTCCCTCTTTTGCCTGCCCCTATCTCGATGAGAGGAAACCAAAGCTCTCATTTTCTGTTGAGTAATGGTTCGAGTAAGTCTTGAATGCGCCCCTATAAAGGTTGATGCAAATAAACGAATTTTTGTTCGACGTCTCCGAGCTATATATCCTCGTCTAACTCTGGTCATTGAATCAAATTACACTTTAATGAATGAATAACTAATTGATTTCTCTTCTTTCAGTCATCCTTTTATCCCCCGGTTGATTAATAACAAAACGGATTATTCCGATATATAAAATATAAATTCCAATGGCTTTTGCTACTATGACCTTCCCAACCACGATTTTGAATCCTTTCAGGTAAAATACCTAGAAATAAGAAATTCTAACGATATTAAATAAATAAAAGCAAAAAATAGTGGGTTCCTTCGTTTCTATGGTTATTTCATAAACGGTGAGGTCCTCTCTATACACCGGAGCCTCTTCTTTCATTTAATCAAATGTTATTGTAAACTTGTATAGTTCACTCTCTTTGGCTCTACCAATCAATTATACAGTAATAGATCTTTTCACAAAAAAAGCTATCCATACAGTGACGGCATTTAATTATGAAAGTTGGCTAGGTAGCTGACCTTGTTAGTCCGTTCTTTCAAGAAAGGGAACATAACCTTTTTGCTTCTTGTAGTACTATTTCCTCCGCTTAATGGATAACTATTTGCTACCAATGGGGAATTGCTTTTCATCTCAAATTGAGGTGATTGGATTTGCACCAATGGAAACCATAAATTTCATACACAAAAAATATAGGTATATGATAGATCCTCATTTTTAGATAGTAAAAATGGCTTTTTCCACTCTATCTATCCTATTGGTGATTGGTACTGGAAAAATGGTTTCGTTTGTTCGAACTCATGATCTAAACGAGTCGCACATACACCCTAGTACATGTTCCCCGACGCTGAGGACATCCTCGAAGTGCGGGGGATTTCGTGATTTTTCTTATTGGCTGTCTTGTGTTTCTAATAAGTTGTTTAATTGTCGGCATATCATACATATATATAATAAAATAGGTTGGTTTAGATCGATCTTAACCTGATGATTGATGATTATGAATTATTTCCATTCAATATCAAATCACGAAAAATTCGAATTCTGATTTGAAACGGAATCATGTATTTACACGAAATCTCCAGTATTTTCATTTTCGACCGCTACAAGATCAACAATACCATGAGCTTGGGCTTCTGTTGCTGACATAAAAACATCCCTTTCCATGTCTTCGGATATAACCCATAAAGGGTTGCCCGTTCTTTGTACATAAACCTTTGTGAGGGTTTCGCGAAGTTTCAGTAGTTCTTCCGCTTCCAGGATAAATTCCCCTGCTTGCGCCTCATAAAAAGAACTAGCAGGTTGGTGAATCATGACCCTGATAATATTGATATAACATCATGCATGAACGGTTCTTCTATCTTGCAGGATTGGGCTAAAGTAAGGGATAAAAAAACAAGAAGAAAAAAAAAACAAATAGAATGGAACAGCCGTACAGGCATCTTTTGTACATTGCATACGGCTCTGCAATGGCATTTCTTCCTCCCTTCTCTTCAATTTCTATTCTATCGAAGAAAAAAATGGAATCCATCCGATCCAGATCGTTGAATGATCCATTTACCACCCTTCCTTTCGTATTGTAGGAGTCAAAAAATACTATGATGGTTCTGTTGCTTTCTATATTTATCTCGTCTGTGATTTAGCAATCCCAAAGTTTCTTTTTTTTTTCATTTTCGTACTCTTTCTTTCATAACGTAAATATCATAAAGAGAATTCTGGTGTGGAAGAAAAATGGTTTGTGACGCTGAAATGTACTCCTGACACATAAGATCAAATCGGAATAACCTTTGTTTCATACTACTATCTCGATACAAAATCTCATGTTAGGAAAAACAATACTAGTTTGTTCATATCGAACTCGAAGTGCCATGCTATTATTACCTATTTTTCATATTATTCACATTCGATATGGCGAAGGCATAGTCTTCTTCTTTTTTTTTTTCAAATAAAAACTCATTGGCGCCAAGCGTGAGGGAATGCTAGACGTTTGGTAATTTCTCCTCCGACCAGAATGAAAGATCCCATTGAAGCGGCTAATCCCATGCAAATTGTATGTACATCGGGCGAAACAAATTGCATAGTATCATAAATGGCTATTCCTGGTATTACCCATCCGCCGGGGGAGTTTATAAACAAATAAAGATCCCTAGTATCATCTTCTATACTGAGATATACCATGAGACCAACAAGTTGATTTGAGATCTCACTATCAACTTCTTGGCCTAAAAAAAGTAATCTTTCTCGATAAAGTCGGTTGATTAGGACAAAATTGTATCCCTTTTGAACCGTACGCGCATCTTTAGATGCATACGGTTCAAAAAAATTGTGAAAAAAGAATCAATGTGTCGATTCTAATCCTATCTCTTTTTTTTGTAACAGATTTCCTTTTTTCTAATGAAAATAAAGGGGTTTTTCTTCTATTTTTCAAAAAAAAAACATAAGTTTTGGCTCCCTTCCCTAAAAAAAAAAAGAATTTACTGAACTTCATTTTTTGTATTAACCTTTCATTGATGTATTGTTTCGTCGAGATTCAAATCACGATGTCATTTTCTTGTTCCTGAATGGGTCCTTTCAATTCTTTTAGGTTCATGTTCTACTCCGGGGAAAGATATATCCGAATTCCATTTGCACATATAGGACAAATAATCTCAGTATCATTTCTTTTTGCTACGACTTTTTGTAATTCGTTTTATGCCTCTCCCAAACTATTCGATGTATTCATCATATTGGTTGGCATGTCAGTTTGAGATCACTCCTATAATTTAATTAAATATTACGAATCGTCTATGCTACAAGCGGTAATTGTACATATATTACTATTACCAATTTGTTTGGTATTTTCTGAACGGAGCCTGGATATTTGATTTTATTAGTCCAAGTCAACCATAAATTCTTCTAATTGATAATATTGATCCTCAATAGAAATTGATCCAATTTCACTTCACGCTCCGAATGATTGAAGAACCAATCAATACAATATTTCTTGGGCGAAACAGAGGATATCTCGATCGGGGGAGAAAACGGGTAAATCCCATATGACCCAATATGTCTGACAAGTCGCACTATACGTCAACCCAAACTGCATCTTCCTCTCCAGGACTCCGAAAAGGCACTTTTGGAACACCAATGGGCATTAAATTAAAGAAAAAAATTAAGTACTATACTTCACTTTAATATGGAAACGTAAGAATGAGTTTATTGTCTTCATCATTTTTTTCTGTTTATTCTACTAGTTTTTACATAAATGGGAAGGTTTTTAGAGAAAGAGAGAATGAATAAATAAAAATTTTAATGAAGGGATCGATCGTTCTAATAATAAAAAAGTATCCATCCATTCGTTCCCACAAAATGGGACCGATGCTCCCATTGCGTATTGGTACTTATCGGGTATAGAATAGATCTGCTTCTCTTTGTTCTTACGAACAGAATTCTTCCGTTATTTTTAACGGAATAGAATAAATAGTAACCTTTTCTCATACAGAATCCGCTCAAAAGTACATAGTATATTCCAATGCGATAAAGTTACATAGTGTCTATTTTTCTTTGATAAAGGGGTATTTCCATGGGTTTGCCTTGGTATCGTGTTCATACTGTCGTATTGAATGATCCCGGTCGATTGCTTTCTGTCCATATAATGCATACGGCTCTAGTTTCTGGTTGGGCCGGTTCTATGGCTCTATACGAATTAGCGGTTTTTGATCCCTCTGACCCCGTTCTTGATCCAATGTGGAGACAAGGTATGTTCGTTCTACCCTTCATGACTCGTTTAGGAATAACCAATTCGTGGGGTGGTTGGAGTATTTCAGGAGGAACTGTAACGAATTCAGGTATTTGGAGTTATGAAGGCGTAGCAGGTGCACATATTGTGTTTTCTGGCTTGTGCTTTTTGGCGGCCATATGGCATTGGGTGTATTGGGACCTAGAAATATTCTGTGATGAACGTACGGGAAAACCCTCTTTGGATTTGCCCAAGATCTTTGGAATTCATTTATTTCTCTCAGGGGTGGCTTGCTTTGGCTTTGGCGCATTTCATGTAACAGGTTTATATGGTCCTGGAATATGGGTGTCCGATCCTTATGGACTAACTGGAAAAGTACAATCTGTAAGCCCAGCGTGGGGCGCGGAAGGTTTTGATCCTTTTATTCCGGGAGGAATCGCTTCTCATCATATTGCAGCGGGTACACTGGGCATATTAGCAGGCCTATTCCATCTTAGTGTCCGTCCGCCTCAACGTCTATACAAAGGATTACGTATGGGCAATATTGAAACTGTACTTTCTAGTAGTATCGCTGCTGTTTTTTTTGCAGCTTTTGTTGTTGCTGGAACTATGTGGTATGGTTCAGCAACTACCCCAATCGAGTTATTTGGTCCCACTCGTTATCAGTGGGATCAGGGATACTTCCAGCAAGAAATATATCGAAGAGTTGGTGCCGGACTAGCCGAAAATCTGAGTTTATCGGAAGCTTGGTCTAAAATTCCCGAAAAATTAGCTTTTTATGATTACATTGGTAATAATCCGGCAAAAGGGGGATTATTCAGAGCGGGTTCAATGGACAGTGGGGATGGAATAGCTGTTGGATGGTTAGGCCACCCCGTCTTTAGAGAT